ATAAAAAGAAATCCTTCTGTGGTATTCCATATATTTGGTAGTTCCTTACCGTGTTAATTCCCAATTATTGGGAATTGAGATTCCTAAGCAATACGAATTAATAGTAATATTTCGGGATAGATATTACCTCCCCTTTTCCCTTTTCAAATAAATTAAATTGAAATGATTGAAGTTTTTCTATTTGGAATTGTCTTAGGTCTAATTCCTATTACTTTGGCTGGATTATTCGTAACCGCATATTTACAATACAGGCGTGGTGATCAGTTGGACCTTTGATTAATATTAATTCACATCTCTTTTTTTAACTGACCTCCTCCTTTCTTTAATTTCATTTTTTTGGGGGGTCAAAGGTCAAATTCAGATTGCTGTATTTCAGTTCAGTGGAATTTTCGATCTAACAAGACAAGAGCAGAATCACGCTCTGTAGGATTTGAACCTACGACATTGGGTTTTGGAGACCCACGTTCTACCGAACTGAACTAAGAGCGCTTTCTTACCACAACGGAAAAGACTGTAAAGAAGGGGATTCTTTTTTTTATATAGTATAGAACCCCCCAAAAAATTTCAACCCCAATAAATACTTCTTGCATATGTATACTATCATAAAATTGAAAATTATGTATTATGTATGTCCAAATTGAATCGCTCTAAAATGTATCTCAGGTTACTGCTTCGAGGAGCAATAATAGGTAGGGATGACAGGATTTGAACCCGTGACATTTTGTACCCAAAACAAACGCGCTACCAAGCTGCGCTACATCCCTTTTAACTGGTCTACAGTATCATTGTAGAAAATCCCGGTCTTGTTTTCCACATCCTTATTTTATTTCCATTTCCTTCCTTTCTATGCAAAATGTATCTTGCTATTTCTTCCTCTTGGTCTCATATCATATAACATCTTGGTCTCATATCATATAACATATAATAATAAATTAATATTTTTCTCAGGAATTCTCAGGCGCAAAGGGACCTGTTTTTTTGCTTTAAGAAAAAGAAAATATTCTCTACCGAATCATTGCGCATGTCAAGTTGAATTGGGGATTCCACACACAAATACAAAAATACAAGTGGTCTTTAAATATATATACATCTCTTACCATAATGTATTACAATATGGAATATAAAAAAAAGAAGGAGGATTCTCAATGCGAGATTTTAAAACATATCTTTCCGTGGCACCGGTACTAAGTACTCTCTGGTTCGGGTCTTTAGCAGGTTTATTGATAGAAATCAATCGTTTCTTCCCAGATGCGTTGACATTTCCTTTTTTTTCATTCTAGTTATTGATATGGAAAGGGGTGAAGAAGATTAGAGATAGAGTCAAATATTTGTGACTAATCTCTCTTTCCCGTCTTTTTTTTTTCGAATTAGATAGATTGAATACGGGGGTAAAGAGAAAGAAAAAAGTGGATTCAACCTCAGTTAAATTCGGGTTAAGGCTCCAATTAAATTAAGAATCAAATTAATAATAGAGTTAAAAGAAAACAAAAGGGAAATGTGACTAGAATAAGAGTATCATGCAATACAAGATACTTAAATGAAATACTGTACTGCGATTAGAAATCGCTTTCGAAATTGTTGTATTACTTATTATTTACTATATTAATTGCAACAAAATCTTTATTTCATAATTTGATTTTGAGTTGTTAGCCACTTCTATTTTTTCGTCCCTTTTCCTTTCTTCTTATTTGCGTCGGATCGGGAAATAGAAACGTTGGGTGAATCAAAAACCCAAAGGAGGTTCATGGCCAAGGGTAAAGACGTTCGAGTAAGGGTTATTTTGGAATGTACCGGTTGTGTTCGAAACGGTCTTAATAAGGAATCAACGGGTATTTCCAGATATATTACTCAAAAGAATCGACACAATACACCTAGTCGATTGGAGTTGAGAAAATTCTGTCCGTATTGTTTCAAACATACAATTCATGGGGAGATAAAGAAATAGATATAGATCGAACCGAGTGCTTGGGTGTCACCCTTTCAAGGAACATGAAAAAAATTTAGATATATATTTCTATTATTTCATATATTGAAATAAAAACAACTAAATAAATATAGACAAACCCAATCCTATGAATTTCTTCTATAATTTTTTTTGATTTGATCGAAATAGTATTTTAGGGATAAGGAATAAACAAATTATGGATAAATCCAAGCGACTCTTTCTTAAATCCAAGCGATCTTTTCGTAGGCGTTTGCCCCCGATCCAATCGGGGGATCGAATTGATTATAGAAACATGAGTTTAATTAGTCGATTTATTAGTGAACAAGGAAAAATATTATCTAGACGGGTGAATAGATTAACCTTAAAAGAACAACGATTAATTACTATTGCTATAAAACAAGCTCGTATTTTATCTTCGTTACCTTTTCTTAATAATGAGAAACAATTTGAAAGAAGGGAGTCAACCACCAGAACTCCTGGTTTTAGGAACAGAAAAAAATAGGCTTACTTTTCAATTGAATCAAAATTCTAATCCGAACTCAAAAACAGATGGACGTTTTGTTCAAAAAATCCGAGAATCATTCGTGTCGTAAGAAAAAAAAGAATCGGGTAAGAGGAATAATTTTTTTTTATCGGGCGTGTTCGCTCATTTTGACGACTTTATCATATTATCAGATTTTATCATACTAATTTCTACTCTACCTTCCCGGAGTTCATTCTCCAGAGAATTCCATTTCAAAGAGTTTGGCGGATTCCTCCCAATCCCCTTATTTTATGATCTCGTTGGAAATCATATAAAGACAATTCCTATTTGATATAGCTATTTGTGCAAGGATTTTACGATTAAGAAGCAACTGCCCCTTATACAGATTGTGTATTAATCTACTATAAATATAGGATGCCCCCGCCCCGCGAATTACTGCATTTATTCGAGTGATCCACAAACGACGAAAATCCCTTTTTTTCCTATCTCTATCACGATGCGCCGAAACCAAAGCTCTTATTTTCTGTTGAATAATTGTTCGAGTAAGTCTTGAATGAGCTCCGCGAAAACTTGATGCAAATAAACGCATTTTTGTTCTACGTCTCCGAGCTATATATCCTCGTCTAATTCTGGTCATTGAGTAAATGAAACTTTAATGAATAACTAATTGATTTCCTTTCTTTCAGTTATTCTTTTCCCCCTTCCTAGTCTATTAATAACAAAACGAATTCTTCCAATTTATAAAATAAAAATTCCAATGGCTTTTGCTACTATAACCTTCCCTACCACGCTTTTTTCCTTTTTTCTAGGCATTGGAAAAATAAAAATAGAAATAGCTAAAGAAATTGTGGGTTCCATCGTCTCTATGGTTACTTCTTAAACGGTGAGGTCTTCTCTATACACCGGAGCCCTTTCCTTCATTTTATTGGTAACTTGTACAGTTACCACTCTTTGGCTCTACCCATGAATTTTCCAGTAATTTGTCTTTCATAATGAGATATACCTTATACAGTAACGGTATTTAATTATGAAGATTGGGTGGGTAGCTGACCTTGTGAGTCCGTTCTTCTAAACATAATATTTCTACTTTTTTAAATAGGATTTCCCCCGCTTAATGGGTAACTATTTGTTACCAATGGGGAATTCTTTCTCATCTTAAATTGAAAATTCAGGTGATTTAATTTGCACCAATTGAAACCATAAATTTCATACACAATAGAAAGATATGATAGATCCATCTTTTTTAGATAGTGAATGGAGTTCTTCCATTCTATCCGATTCACCGGTACTGATCATTGATACTGGAAAAATTGTTTTTTCTTTTGTTTTGTCTCAGCCCATGATTTAAACGAGTCGCACATACACCCTCGTACATGTTCCTCGACGCTGAGGGCATCCCCCAAGAGCGGGGGATTTCGTGACGTTTCTGATTGGCTGTCTTGGGTTTCTAATAAGTTGTTTAATAGTTGGCATGCTGAATTATACATTATGGGCTGGTTTAGATTGATCCTAACCGGATGATTATGAGTTTATTCGATTTCAATATATTAATAGAATATTAAACCCTTAATTAAGTAATTAAGAAGTAAGAAGATAAAATCTTAAATCATATATTTGCACGAAATCACTGCTATTTTTTATCCAACCGCTACAAAATCAACAATTCCATGAGCTTGGGCTTCTGTTGCTGACATAAAAGTATCCCTTTCCATGTCTTCGGATACAGCCCATAAGGGCTTGCCTGTTCTTTGTACATAAACCCTTGTAAGGATTTCGCGCAGTTTCAGTAGTTCTTCCGCTTCCAGGATAAGTTCGGACGTTTGTGCCTCATAAAAACCGGCAGCAGGTTGATGGATCATTACCCTGATCATATAATATAACACAATCAAAGGTTCCTGTATCTCGCACGAGGAGGCAAGGCGAAGAGATAAAGAATAAAATAAGAAAAAGATAGAAAACCGTACGGGCATTTTTTTCACATTGCATACGGCTCCACAATGGAATTTTTTTACCTTTCATCGAAGAAAGAGAAAATGTGGGATCCATTATACCCAGATCGGTAAATGATCCAATTACCACCCTTCTTTTTTTTTCGGAGGAGTTCAAAAATACTATGATGGCCCCGTTGCTTTAATATATTTATTTTGTCTGTGATTCAGCAATCCCAAAGTTTCTTTTTTTTTTTATTTTCGTACTCTTTCATAACATAAATGTTGTTAATAACCTGCCGGTGTGAAAAAAGTTTGTGACGCTGAAATCGACCTACGATAGGTAAGATAAAATCGGAAATACCCTTCCTTTATCTCATACTACTCTTTCGATACATAATCTAATATTTTGAAAAACAATAAAAAATTTGCATATCAAATTCGAAGTGCCATGCTAATATTACTTAATATTAATAATTCATATGGCGAAGGCATAGTCTTCTTTTTTCTCTTAAATAAAAAACCCATTGGCGCCAAGCGTGAGGGAATGCTAGACGTTTGGTAATTGCTCCTCCGACCAGGATAAAAGACCCCATTGAGGCGGCCAATCCCATGCATATTGTCTGTATATCTGGTCGCACAAATTGCATAGTATCATAAATGGCTATTCCAGGTATTACCCATCCGCCGGGAGAGTTTATAAGCAAATACAGATCCTTGGTATCACTCTCCGAACTGAGATATACAAAAAGACCAATAAGTTGATTCGAAACATTGCTATCAATCGCTTGGCCTAAAAAAATTAATCTTTCTCGATAAAGTCGGTTGATTCGGATAAAATTGTATCCCTTAGGAGCCGTACGGGCACCTTTTGATGCATACGGTTCAACAAAACTAAAACTTGCGAAAAAAAAAATCAATGTGTAGCTTCCAGCCCTCTTTCTTTTTTTATAGCGGACTCCTTCTAATGAAGGAAGGGGCTTCTCTTTCATTTTTGAAGAACGATGCGTTTGGCCGGTTTTCCTATAATATATAATATTAGAATATAAAAAACAGTTTTATCGCACTAACTTTTCATTGATGTATTTTTTCATCGAGATCCAATCCAAAAATCACGATGCCATTTTCTTGTTCCTGAATGGGCTTCTTCCATTTTTTTAGGTTTCTGCTCTACTCCGAGTAAGGATCTGCCCGATTTTGATTTGCACATATAGGACAAATGACCCCAATACCACGTCTTTGTTTTTTTTTTTTCATTTTTTCTCAATTTTGCAATTCATTTCTTTTATGTCTTCCGCCAAATATTCGACGTATCCATTATATTTATTATTCGATTGATTAACTGTTTGGGATCAGTGCTATTTAATAATTTCTTTCTAAATAGGATTGTTTATGATATCTATAAGTCCTAATAATAGATATATTACCAATTGGGTTTTTCTAAACGGAGCCTGGATACTTAATTTTATTGGTCCAGCCAAGTCGACCATAAATTATTTGAATTGCTAATATTAATCTGGATACCTCTTCACAAAACGGATCTAATTCCATTTCATTGCACTTCACGTTACAAATTTTTGATGATTCAATCGCTTTTTTGGGGGGCGAAAGAGAGGATATCTCGATCGGGGGAGAGAATGGGGAAATCCCATATGACCCAATATATCTGACAGGGCGCACTATATGTCAATCCAAGTTGGATTTCGCTCTCCGGGAGTTCGAAAAGGAACTTTTGGAACACCAATAGGCATAAACTGAAAGAAAAAAGAATTAAGTACTCTATTTCACTTTGATGTGGAAACGTAATAATGGTTTTATTATTTTAATAATATTAGCTTTATCGTCATATTTTCTACATAGATAGAATAAGTTCATAAAATAAAGGAAAACAAAGAAAATTTTTACGAATAGGTACTTTGAATGATGACTAAATATGGATGCATGCGCTCTTCGAAAAGGGAATAAACCCCCATTGCGTATTGGTACTTATCGAGTATAGAATAGATCTGCTTCTCTTTTTTCCTATGAACCAAATTGTTCCATTTTTACTAAAAGAATAGAACAAATAGTAACCCTTTTTCCGAGATAATCCACTGAAAAAAAAAGGGGGGTCCATAGCATAGTTTTTTCAATGCAATAAAGTTACATAGTGTCTATTTTTTGTTGATAAAGGGGTATTACCATGGGTTTGCCTTGGTATCGTGTTCATACTGTCGTATTGAATGATCCCGGTCGTTTGCTTTCTGTTCATATAATGCATACAGCTCTGGTTGCTGGTTGGGCCGGTTCAATGGCTCTATATGAATTAGCAGTTTTTGATCCCTCCGACCCTGTTCTCGATCCAATGTGGAGACAAGGTATGTTCGTTATACCCTTCATGACTCGTTTAGGAATAACCAATTCATGGGGCGGTTGGAGTATTACAGGAGGGACGATAACGAATCCGGGGGTTTGGAGTTACGAAGGTGTAGCCGGGGCGCATATTGTGTTCTCTGGCTTGTGCTTCTTGGCAGCTATCTGGCATTGGGTGTATTGGGATCTAGAAATATTTGGTGATGAACGCACAGGAAAACCTTCTTTGGATTTGCCTAAGATCTTTGGAATTCATTTATTTCTCTCAGGAGTGGCTTGCTTTGGCTTTGGCGCATTTCATGTAACAGGATTGTATGGTCCTGGAATATGGGTGTCCGACCCATATGGACTAACTGGAAAGGTACAATCTGTAAATCCCGCGTGGGGTGTGGAAGGTTTTGATCCCTTTGTTCCAGGAGGAATAGCCTCTCATCATATTGCAGCAGGGACATTGGGCATATTAGCAGGCTTATTCCATCTTAGTGTCCGCCCGCCCCAACGTCTATATAAAGGATTACGTATGGGCAATATTGAAACCGTTCTTTCCAGCAGTATCGCTGCTGTCTTTTTTGCAGCTTTTGTTGTTGCTGGAACTATGTGGTATGGTTCAGCAACTACTCCTATCGAATTATTTGGTCCCACCCGTTATCAATGGGATCAGGGATACTTTCAGCAAGAAATATATCGAAGAGTTAGCGCTGGACTAGCCGAAAATCAAAGTTTATCAGAGGCTTGGTCTAAAATTCCTGAAAAATTAACTTTTTATGATTACATCGGAAATAATCCAGCGAAAGGGGGATTATTCAGAGCGGGTTCAATGGATAACGGAGATGGAATAGCTGTCGGGTGGTTAGGACATCCTGTCTTTAGAGATAAAGAAGGGCGTGAACTTTTTGTACGTCGCATGCCTACTTTTTTTGAAACATTTCCAGTTGTTTTGGTAGACGGAGATGGAATTGTTAGAGCCGATGTTCCCTTTAGAAGGGCAGAATCGAAGTATAGTGTCGAACAAGTAGGCGTAACCGTTGAGTTCTATGGTGGCGAACTGAACGGAGTGAGTTATAGTGATCCTGCGACTGTGAAAAAATATGCTAGACGTGCCCAATTGGGTGAAATTTTTGAATTAGATCGTGCTACTTTGAAATCCGATGGTGTTTTTCGTAGCAGTCCAAGAGGTTGGTTTACTTTTGGACATGCTTCCTTTGCTCTGCTCTTCTTCTTCGGGCACATTTGGCATGGTGCTAGAACCTTATTCAGAGATGTTTTTGCTGGTATTGACCCAGATTTGGATGCTCAAGTGGAATTTGGAGCATTCCAAAAACTTGGAGATCCAACTACAAGAAGACAAGTAGTCTGATGCAGCATTGCTCTGTTATTTTTCGCTTCTCACTTCTATTTTCTCTTTGTGATTTTACATAGGATACTGAAAAAGTCTGGATTTAAATCTCCGCCCTTTCGCCTTTTCTTTGATTTTTTTTTTCTTTAATCGGGGAGATGATCCCCAATAAACAGGTATGGAAGCTATAATTGTAAACCGCGATCACATTTATGGAAGCATTGGTTTATACATTCCTCTTAGTCTCGACTCTAGGGATCATTTTTTTCGCTATCTTTTTTCGCGAACCGCCTAAAGTTCCAACTAAAAAATGAAATGATTTTTCATTATCTGAATTGAAGTAATGAGCCTCCCAACATTTGGAGGCTCATTACTTCAACTAGTCCCCGTGCTCTTCGAACGGGTCTCTTAGTTGTTGAGAGGGTTGCCCAAAAGCAGTATATAAGGCGTACCCAGTAAAACTTACAAGTAATCCAGATATAGAGATGGCGACTAGGGTTGCTGTTTCCATTATTATATAATTTCAAGACCACAATGGATCTATGATAAGATTGTTTATTTACAACGGAATGGTATACAAAGTCAACAGATCTCAATGAATACAAAATAGGATTTATGGCTGCACAAACTGTTGAGGGTAGTTCTAGATCTGGTCCAAGACGGACGTCTGTAGGGGCTTTATTGAAACCATTGAATTCGGAATATGGTAAAGTAGCTCCTGGATGGGGAACTACTCCTTTGATGGGTGTCGCAATGGCTCTATTTGCGGTATTCCTATCTATTATTTTGGAGATTTATAATTCTTCCGTTTTACTGGACGGAATTTCACTGAATTAGATTTAATTAGATTTATAAGAACCCTAGCTTTTAAATAAAAATACAAAAAACGATGCATTTAGGCCTCGGCTTTTTATTTTAGCTTATTCTTTTTTGGTAGTTCGACCGCGAAATTTTTGTGTTTCTGTATTTCCGGAATATGAGTGTGTGACTTGTTATAATTGATCCTATTGAGAGTACAGAAAGTGGGTCTGTCGTCTTGATAGAGATGGTTTTACCCCGTCGGATATTCATTCTAGTATCTGGAGCACGGAATATATGAAATATATCACGAAGTATTTGAACTATGATTCATACTTAATATTCAGACCTCGTGGCCGGATTCCTCAAATTTTTCCAAAGAAAAAAGTTTTCAATTGAAAGAGTTTTCTTCTTTCAAATTCCCGTTTCTGCTTTGATTTTGCTCAAAGAACAAACTTTTCTTTCTAGTTTTAGTCATTATATCGATTCTACTCGTTGAATAAATGATGATCCAATGGTTCTTACTCAGGGAATCCTTGACTTAGCTTGAAGGTTTTATTGAATCATCGTGGTTCTAGTATTAATTTAAGGTTTCAATTGATTCCTAGGGTCTTAACAAGAAAATTCCTATCAATAATAAAGAAAACAAAAGTAAAGCTACATTACATACAAATTAAAATAACAGATGAAAGAAAAAAATAGGGAAATAGAAGATTCAAGAGGCCTGGAACGATCAACAGAAAGACAAGTGAGCCTACTTGATTTTTTGACATTCTAATTATAACAAAAAAAAAAGAGCTTTCTTACTTTTACTCTTTCGTATTTTTAGCGAAAATTGAATCAAAAGATTAAGAAGTTTCCAATTTTCTATTCCATACCTCTTTTAACCTGTTTTTTGGTTTTTTTGTTTGAGCTGTACGAGATGAAATTCTCATATACGGTTCTCAGAGGGGGAGTCCCCTTGGTTTACCTATCTCAATAAAGTCTACGATTGGTTCGAAGAGCGTCTCGAGATTCAGGCGATTGCAGATGATATAACTAGTAAATACGTTCCTCCTCATGTCAACATATTTTATTGTCTAGGAGGAATTACGCTTACTTGTTTTTTAGTACAAGTCGCTACAGGGTTTGCTATGACTTTTTACTACCGTCCGACC